TTTAATACCATATCTAATTGAATGAGATTTCTCATGGATCTATCTCATTTTTTTCGAGTTAACCAAAAGAGGTTAAGTAGATGAGTTTCAAACTTTAATTTTGATTAATAGTTGAATCAGTTTTAGTTTTATCTTTTCTCCCACCTTCAGAAGAATAAAACATAGGTCTTTCCGCTATCATTAGAGTTTTCTGAAAGGTAACTATCTCGGTTTCATATATAAATTTATATAGATATAGAATTTTTGAAAAAGTCTTTTCTTTGATAAGGAAGAAAAGACTTACTATCTTTGGGATCTGATTCTACACCGCTGCTCAATACCTTAGGGGATCGACTCTATTACATAAGTTGATTCCTAACTTTTATCTCCTATCGTTACATAAGTAAGCAGTTCTTATTGTATCGGACCAAAATCTCACTTAATTGATCTTTACGGTGCTTTTTCTGTCAATTAGACCCTTTCTTTATCCATAGACTAAAGGATCTAGGCATACCTATTACCTCCTACTTCGACTTCTACGAAGTTTCTTTCTTTTTCTTTGCTACAGCTGATAAAAATCGTTGTTTTGGACGATACCTATGATATGTAGAAAGCCTATTTTCGAGTATTTATTCGCGCATTTTTTTTCTCTTTCTTTCCTTTTTTTTCTTTCTATAGTGGAGATAGTCGCACGTAATGACAGATCACGGCCATATTATTAAAAGCTTGTGGTAAGAGCGGGTTTCGTTCTAGCGCCCTAAAATAATATTCCAAAGCTTTCGTATGTTCTCCGTTCCTTGTATGGATAAGGCCTATGTTATAGAGTATATAACTTCTATCATAGGGATCAATTTCTAGTCGCATAGCTTCATAATAATTCTGTAAAGCTTCCGCATAATTTCCTTCGGATTGAGCTGACATCCGTTACGGTCGTCATTCGATTCAAAGAATCTCCGTTCCAGAACCGTACGTGAGATTTTCATCTCATACGGCTCCTCCTTTTTTGATTTTTATGTGCATAATGAGAAGAATATCTGGAATCAAAAAAGATTGAAATAATTTCATTATGAACCGAAGGGGGCTAGTGTTTTTACAAGAAATTTCTAGCCAACCTTCCTGTAAAAGATCTTTTCTTAACATCAAGTACCTTATAAAAATGATAACTCTAACAATTTCTTTGTCCTTAACGCCCCTCAATTTCCAGGAATTAGTCACTTCAACAGTCTTCGATGGTTATACGGGTATCCAAAATACGAACGAGATGGATGTCTGTTGTCCCAACCATTCTTCTTAGTCCCGATCCCGACAAAGAAAAGGTATAATTTCTAACAAAGTTTTCGTATTGTTGATTCCTAGGCGTAGTGCTTCTTCCCCTATGCTGCCTATCGGTACTCGTGGAGTAGGGTTGACTTAACCCATAGGATAGGTGTGTAACCTTTCGCTGAATACTAGAATTGATAATTGAAGCATCTGAGGCTGCATTAATCGTGGATACACGACAGAAGGAATTGTTTTATTTACAAACTTCACCTTTACAAAAAGCGTAGATTTATTTCAAATTTGTTTTCTTTCTATCCCGAATAATGTATCTTTCCCCGAAGACCGAAAGCAGTAAATAAAAAAATCAAATCGCACCATCTCTGTAATAGGTGAATGCCTCTTTTTCTCCTGAAGTTGTCGGAATTATTCGTAATAAGATATTGGCTACAATTGAAAAGGTCTTATCAATAAAATTTCCATTTATCCGAGATCTAGGCATAGGTAACAATCCATTCTATAATTTTTTTATTTTAACTACCTCTTGCGAGAAAATGATCCCACAAACAAAGGAATTAATTGTACAGTACGAAATAACATAAAAAAGAATCATTAAAAAAAAGATATGACCTTCTATTCAAATTATTTGTTTTTTTGAAAGGAATCAATAGAAGAAAATATTTGAATCCGATTAGATTCGATTTAATTTAATCCAAATGTAGTTGTCTAAGAATGAAAGGAACTATTCCGATTTCATCGAAGTTGAAGAATCAAAGAATTTATCTTACCGATTAGGCTAATTATAGAAGGTTTAATTGATATGACCCAAAGGTTAAAAAGACTCGAATAATCATTCTATGATGAAAATAGAATAACCATCTGTTTTGTGTTGTGTGCATTACATAGTGGGTATAAACTATACAATCAAATAGAAAAATTCCTGGGATGATTCATGAATTTGAAATAGATCCATGGGAGTAAGGAGTTATTATTGAAAGATCTAAAACTGGAAATAAATCTTATAAATTTTATGAATATGGAATCATAGTCTAAAAAATAAAATATAATCATGATCTAAAAGAGACGTATCCATTAGAAACATAGTATAAAAAAAAAATGGATCGATTGATTCGTTCTAATTCATTGATTAAATCTTCTGGTATAAATATTGTAATGTAATAAAGAATAAATATTGGAAAAAGACGTGACTTCGCAAAAATGAATAGATATATATCTATTTTTTTAACAGTTTTCACAAAAAAAT